AATTAAACGTTTCACAAGTACTGAACTAGATTTATTGTCATAACCAAAAATTTCCATGGGTTCGTAAAAAATCGAATCGTTTAAACCATGATCATGAGCAAACGCATAAATATACTCCTGAAAAAGAAAGGGATATAGGAAGTGTTGTTGCCGAGATCTATCTTTTTCTAAATATCCTTGTAATTCTTCCATTTACATTTCTACTTGAGCCAGAGGCAGGAGGTTTTTCTTGGTTTATCAAATGATACATACATAGTGCAATATGGTCAGAACAGGGTATTATGTATTGTATTATGTATATAGTATAGTAAGAAAAAAATATATACCCCGGAAAAGAAAGAGGGAGTCCAATCAACAGATCTTTTTACCTTCCTTTTCTATCCAATTGGTTTATGTTCGTTATAATTACAACAGGAGAAAAAATCCTTTATTTTTGCAACCCAATCGCTCTTTTGACTTTGGAATAAATTCTCTTTATCAATATACTGTTTCTTCTACACATCCGTCTACAATCCATAATAAAGAATAATTAGGATTCTGAAAAAAAAAAAGAAAAAATCAATGGTTCACTCACAGGAGAACCCACTCTTTCCCGCATTAGGCACTAATTCATTTTTAACATCTAATTAGATCGGGTAATCATTCCAATTAAGAACATAAGCTCGTTGCTTTTTATTTTACCAGAATTGGAGCCATAGAGCTCTATCCATTTATTCACTAGACCCAACTGTAAATGTGAATTTCTTTTGTCCCCTTCCAAAAATCAAAACAATCTTTTGGAACTGTAATGATTCGGTAAGGATAAACTCAAAGTTCTACTTTAACTTTGACTTTCATTTCAAATTAAATAAATTAATAAAATAGAAAATCTAATAAAATAATAAATTGATTTTATTACGACATGCTGTTTTTTCCATTCATTACCCTTGAGGATCAGTCGTGGTCTTATAGACTATACCAATAGTCTGGACGAATTCGTTGCTTCATCCAAATGTGTAAAAGATCATAGTCGCACTTAAAAGCCGAGTACTCTACCGTTGAGTTAGCAACCCGGATAAATAGGATATGTAGATATGATCGAAATATAAAAATCAATTGAATTGCACTGCACGACCCTATCAAAACATTGAACTAGCAACACATCGAAAAGAAGGATTTTCTGATCAATTAGAAACACAAAATACCAAAATTAGCAGATCGGATTAAAAATATTCCTAATCGAAATGTAAAAATTATGACAGACCACCCATTTTTTATCAAATTCTTTTTTGATTTTCCCTAAGAAAATACATCTTGTATGAGAGTAAATGCAGCAAGGCAAACCCATCATTTGAGTGAAGGAAACAAAAAAAACCAATATGGGGTGGGGATAAACAGCCCTATTTATCTACGATCGAATTATATTTGTTCGATACACCATTGTCAATATAAAAGCAATGTTGAGAAAGTAAATCAAGTAAATAAAATAAAGACTTGTGTTGGATTGGCACAACATAAATAAGAAATTGGAATGGGAAAAATTAAGGAAAAGGTAAATAAAAAATCCCCGGTTTATTCAATCAATAAAAGTACGATAAGCAAGCTTAACCCCTTGTTTGTTGTTAAATTCAATTCCCCCACCAAAATATGAATAAAGCAAGAAAAAGGAAAATGGTGTGTAAATAGAAATAATTACACAAGGATAGATACTAGTTACCCTTCCCTACTTTATTTTATTTATTTAATAATTTTGTTTTTTCCTTTAATTAACTCAAAGTTCTTTCTTTAAAGAATTCTGCCTTCTTTAAAATATCATAAACAGTTCCTGTAGGTTGAGCACCTTTTTCAAGGAAATATAGAATAGCAGGAACATTTAAATAAGTTTGATTCTTTATCGGATCATAAAAACCTACTTTTCGAAGATCTCTTCCTTCTCTTCGGAATCGAACATCAATTGCAACGATTCGATAGATGGCTCATTGGGATAGATGTAAATAAACAATGCCCCCCCTAGAAACGTATAGGAGGTTTTTTCCTCATACGGCTCGAGAAAAATGATTCCAATTTCTGTATATAATAGCAAGTGGATCCATAAAATAATGAATTTTACTATAATTTGAATTGAGTACTTTTTTCTTCTTACTTACAGAAAAAGGAAGAAATCTCATTCATACTCATAACTCAAGTTGGGTAATTCTGACAAGAAAATCCTTAGACATTTATTGAGCCGTCTCTAAACTCTTTTGTTTGTCTCATTTCGAATCTATTTTTATTCCTCAGTCTGATCCAATTGTTGAGACAATTGAAAATAGTGTTTCCTTGTTTCGGAATCCTTTATCCTTGCTTTGTGAAATCATTGGGTTTAGACATTACCTCGGGGATCCTTATTCCTTTCAAAATGGCAGCAACATACCTTTTTTTGTTATTTCTTTCTATATAAATAGAATACGAATGATTGATTCCCTTGTGATACACTTTTCATAGAAATAGTTTTACCAATTTCGAAAAATTTGACTTTTCAAACTTGTTCTGAATTTGAACCTTTCGATTTAGAATTTATATATAGTGAGGATATACTTACAGAGTTGGTCTAACTTATTGATTTTCACTAACCCTAGATTCTTTCCCTTGAAAAATGAATCAATCCTTTCTTCTCGAGCTTCATCATGTACTATTTACTTATAACCCAACACAAATTAGGTTCCGGGCAGAACAGAACAAACTATGTCGAGCCAAGAGCATCTTCATTACTATAGAAGATGGCGGATGTAAAAATCCACAGCCGACCATGTCCTTCAAGTCGCACGTTGCTTTCTACCACATCGTTTCAAACGAAGTTTTACCATAACATTCCTCTAATTGAAATTTCAAAGCGGTATGGAATTGATTCAATATAAAATCATGAATAGTCATTGGTTCAACCGGTATATAATATTTCTATCTACGGATAAATAAGTATTTATCCGGATAAGGGTCAGCAAGGATCAAATTTATTTAATTTAACCCCATATTCTATCATATGAATTGAATGAAAATAAAGATATTCAATTTTACCCACATTTGACACTTGATTCCGTTTGTGAGAAACCAAACGAATTCTCAGATATGATTCTTAGAACCATTCTGAAAATTAATAAGAAAAGATTTTTCCCTTTAACAAATTATTGTTTCATGTGGAATGCAGTGTGATCCCATCTTTCGTTTCATGAAAAACGATCTGGGACGGAAGGATTCGAACCTCCGAATAACGGGACCAAAACCCGCTGCCTTACCGCTTGGCCACGCCCCATTTTGATTTCTATTCGATATTAATCAACACTAATATTGGTATTGGTTATTCGTCAATCCCAACCCAAATACACAAAAACATATGGGATATTTTGTTGCTAGGATTCAAGACATGTAGATATAGAATCAAAAAAATTCATTGATCATTACATAGAATTCAATTAAGATATTGTATGAAAGTTGAATTCCTTATATTCTCATTTTAGAATGATAATGGGGGGAGGGATTTTTTATTTGGGAAAGTCCGAACCGAAGAAAAAGAAGGATTTCTTGATCTGCCTTTTTTATTTTTCCCTTATAAAAATAACTCAAAATTATCTAATCCACAAGAACGAAATGCTTGTTATGCTTAATATCTTTAGTTTAATCGGTATCTGTCTTAATTCTGTCCTTTATTCGAGTAGTTTTTTCTTCGCCAAATTGCCCGAAGCTTATGCCATTTTCAATCCAATCGTAGATGTTATGCCTGTCATACCTCTACTCTTTTTTCTCTTAGCCTTTGTTTGGCAAGCCGCTGTAAGTTTTCGATGAAATCTTTAATACTCTGCTAAATTGATGATGTATTTGATAAAAAAATTCTAAAAATTGATAAGATCAGATAAGTCTTACATTACGAACCCTCGATTCAAAAATAGAAATTCTTGTATATTGAATGAATAACCGCAGCGATGAATTTGGATCAGCCTTTTCCCCGTTCTGACCTTCCGGTGAGTATGGACTATTAGGTACTCCATAATACCTAATTATTGATATGACAAGAAATTTCGGGTAACGAATGAATCAAAATCTTATTACAAATAAATTCGTTTTATTTTTCATTTTTTGGGGTGTCAAAACAAAAAAAAATGGTATATGTGGTAAAAAATAGGCAATCTATTCCCCTTTTTCAAAAAAAAAATGATCTTGGAGATTGTGTAATGCTTACTCTCAAACTCTTTGTTTACACAGTAGTGATATTCTTTGTTTCCCTTTTTATCTTTGGATTCTTATCTAATGATCCAGGACGCAATCCTGGACGTGAGGAATAAAAAATTTCTAGTTTTTTTTTTGCTTTTTTATAAATTAATTCTTAATAATCTTATTTGTTTCATACATTTAACTATGATAAAATCAAGGGATGAGAATCTTTTCGAATTCGAAAATACCAAGTGATCAGAGAAAGCGGAAAGAGAGGGATTCGAACCCTCGGTACAAATAATTTGTACAACGGATTAGCAATCCGCCGCTTTAGTCCACTCAGCCATCTCTCCTAATTCCAAATTGAAAATTTGTTATGTGATGTAACACGTGAAATAAAGATTGATAAAAATCCACCTTCTTCTCTTTATTTTCTTTTTTCATTTGATTTTTATTTATTTAATCTTATTTAACTTTATTATTATTATTTATTTTATTATATTATTCTATTTTAATAAAAAAAAAATATTATTATATTATTAAAATAGAAATTCGAAATATTCTAATAAATAATAGAAATTTTTTAAATAGCTATTAAAATTTAAACTTAAACAAAGTATTTAATATTTAGATAAAATAATTTAAATAAAATAAAAGTAAAGGTATATATTTATACTAAGAGGTATATATTTATTATAGTATAAATATATTATGTATAATAAAATATGTAAAAATATGTATAAGAAAAAGATAGAAAAAAGCAATTGATCAGGAATTCAATATAGATAATGACTCAAAACGGATCTCCTCAATAGAAGGTTTATTCTCCCGGCCTG